GAGTTGAGACCAATTTATCATATAGATGAGGATAAACTGGTGACCTCGGATATTAATGAAATCTATAGAAGAATTATCTATCGGAATAATACTCTTACAGATCTATTAACAACAAGTATAGCTACGCCAGAAGAATTAATAATATCTCAGGAAAAATTGCTACAAGAAGCAGTGGATGCACTTCTTGATAATGGAATCTGCGGACAACCAATGAGGGATGATCATAATAGAGTTTACAAGTCGCTTTCAGATGTAATTGAAGGCAAAGAAGGAAGAGTTCGCGAGACTCTGCTTGGTAAACGCGTCGATTATTCAGGGCGGTCAGTGATTGTCGTGGGCCCTTCACTTTCATTACATCGATGTGGATTGCCTCGCGAAATAGCAATAGAACTTTTCCAGGCATTTGTAATTCGTGACCTAATTAGAAAACATCTTGCTTCGAACATCGGAGTTGCTAAGAGTCAAATTCGTAAAAAAAAACCGATTGTATGGGAAATACTTCAAGAAATTCTGGATGACCATCCTGTATTGCTGAATAGAGCGCCTACTCTGCATAGATTAGGCATACAGGCATTCCTCCCCATTTTAGTAGAAGGGCGCGCTATTTGTTTACACCCATTAGTTTGTAAGGGCTTCAATGCGGACTTTGACGGGGATCAAATGGCTGTTCATGTGCCTTTATCTTTGGAGGCTCAAGCAGAGGCACGTTTACTTATGTTTTCTCATATGAATCTTTTGTCTCCAACTATTGGAGATCCCATTTCTGCACCAACTCAAGATATGCTTAGTGGACTCTATGTCTTAACGAGTGGAAATCGTCGGGGTATTTGTGTAAATAGGTATAATCCGTGTAATGGTAGAAACTATCAAAATGAAGATAATAACTATAAGTATACAAAAAAAAAAGAACCGTTTTTTTGTAACGCCTATGATGCAATTGGAGCTTTTCGGCAAAAACGAATCAATTTAGGTAGTCCTTTGTGGCTGCGGTGGCGACTAGATCAACGCGTTATTGCTGCAAGAGAAGCTCCCATTGAAATTCACTATGAATCTTTGGGGACCTATTATGAGATTTATGGACACTATCTAATAGTAAGAAGTATAAAAAAAGAAATTCTTTATATATATATTCGAACCACTCTTGGGCATATTTCTCTTTATCGAGAAATAGAAGAAGCCATACAGGGGTTTTGGCAGGGCTGTTGTAATTCTATGCTACCAGCGGGAATTCGAGTCTCGCCGGGTTAACTAGGACTATAAAATTGCGGAATTTCTACGTGAATCAAGATCTAGAAAAGGAAGTTGTCCAATCACTGACTCAAACCCATTGTCAAATTCTACTCAGCGCAATATGGAGGTACTGATGGCAGAACGGCCCACTCAGGTCTTTCACAATAAAGTGATAGACGGAACTGCCATGAAACGACTTATTAGTCGATTTATTGATCACTATGGAATAGGATATACATCACATATCCTGGATCAAGTAAAGACTCTGGGTTTCCGACAAGCTACCGCCGCATCCATTTCATTAGGAATTGATGATCTTTTAACAATACCTTCTAAAAGATGGCTAGTTCAAGACGCTGAACAACAAAGTTTTATTTTGGAAAAACACCATCATTATGGGAATGTACACGCGGTAGAAAAATTACGTCAATCGATCGAGATCTGGTATGCCACAAGTGAATATTTGCGACAAGAAATGAATCCTAATTTTCGGATGACCGATCCTTTTAATCCAGTCCATATAATGTCTTTTTCGGGAGCCAGAGGAAATGCATCTCAGGTACATCAATTAGTAGGTATGAGAGGATTAATGTCGGATCCCCAAGGTCAAATGATTGATTTACCCATTCAAAGCAATTTACGCGAAGGACTCTCTTTAACAGAATATATTATTTCTTGCTACGGAGCCCGTAAAGGAGTTGTGGATACCGCTATCCGAACATCAGATGCAGGATACCTCACGCGCAGACTTGTTGAAGTAGTTCAACACATTGTTGTACGTCGAACAGATTGTGGCACCGTCCGAGGTATTTCTGTAAGTCCTCGAAATGGAATGATGACCGACAGGATTTTTATCCAAACATTAATTGGGCGTGTATTAGCGGATCATATATATATAGGTTCGCGATGCATTGCTACTAGAAATCAAGATATTGGGGTTGGACTTGTTAATAGATTCATAACTTTTAGAGCACAACCAATCTCTATTCGAACCCCCTTTACTTGTAGGAGTACATCTTGGATTTGTCAACTATGCTATGGCCGAAGCCCGGCTCACGACGACCTGGTCGAATTGGGAGAAGCTGTAGGTATTATTGCAGGTCAATCTATTGGAGAACCAGGTACTCAATTAACATTAAGAACTTTTCATACCGGCGGAGTATTCACAGGGGGTACTGCAGAACATGTCCGAGCCCCTTCTAATGGAAAAATAAAATTCAATGAGGATTTGGTTCATCCGACACGTACACGTCATGGACATCCTGCTTTTCTATGTTCTAGAGACTTGTATGTAACTATTGAAAGTGAAGATATTATACACAATGTGTGTATTCCGCCCAAAAGTTTTCTTTTAGTTCAAAACGATCAATATGTAGAATCAGAACAAGTCATTGCTGAGATTCGCGCGAGAACATCCACTTTGAATTTGAAAGAGAAGGTTCGAAAACATATTTATTCTGACTCAGAAGGCGAAATGCACTGGAATACCGATGTGTACCATGCACCTGAATTTACATATGGTAATATTCATCTCTTACCAAAAACAAGTCATTTATGGATATTATTAGGGGAGCCCTGGAGATCCAGTCCAGGCCCCTGTTCGATCCACAAGGATCAAGATCAAATGAACGCTTATTCTCTTTCTGTTAAGCGAAGATATATTTCTAACCCCTCAGTAACTAATAATCAAGTGAGACACAAATTTTTTAGTTCGTATTTTTCTGGTAAAAATCAAAAAGGAGATAGGATTCCTGATTATTCAGAACTTAATCGAATGACATGTACCGGTCGTTGTAATCTCAGAAATCCGGCCGTTCTCGAGGGGAATTCGGATTTATTGGCAAAGAGGCGAAGAAATAGAGTCATCATCCCACTCGAATCGATTCAAGAGGGCGAGAACCAATTAATACCTTCTTCAGGTATCTCAATTGAAATCCCCCGAAATGGTATTCTCCGTAGAAATAGTATTCTTGCTTATTTCGACGATCCTCGATATATAAGAAAGAGCTCGGGACTTACTAAATATGAGACTAGAGAACTGAATTCAATCGTTAATGAAGAGGAGTTGATTGAGTATCGAGGAGTCAAGGTATTTTGGCCAAAATACCAAAAGGAAGTAAATCCGTTTTTTTTTATTCCCGTGGAAGTCCACATTTTGGACGAATCTTGTTCCATAATGGTACGGCACAATAGTATTATTGGGATAGATACACAAATCACTTTAAATAGAAGAAGTCGGGTAGGTGGATTGGTCCGAGTGAAGAAAAAAGCAGAAAAAATTAAACTAATAATCTTTTCTGGAGATATCCATTTTCCTGGAAAGACAAACAAGGCATTCCGATTGATACCACCAGGAGGGGGAAAACAAAATTCCAAAGAATACAAAAAATTGAAAAATTGGCTCTATATCCAACGAATGAAACTTTCCAGGTATGAAAAAAAATATTTTGTTTTGGTTCAACCTGTAGTCCCATATAAAAAAACGGATGGTATAAATTTAGGAAGACTTTTCCCACCGGATCTCTTGCAAGAAAGTGATAATCTACAACTTCGAGTTGTCAACTATATCCTTTATTACGACCCAATTCTTGAAATTTGGGACACAAGTATTCAATTAGTTCGGACTTGTTTAGTGTTGAATTGGGACCAAGACAAAAAGATCGAAAAGGCCTGTGCTTCCTTTGTTGAAATAAGGACAAATGGTTTAATTAGAGATTTTCTAAGAATCGACTTAGCGAAGTCACCTATTTTGTATACCGGAAAAAGAAATGATCTGTCGGGTTCAGGATTAATCTCTGAGAATGGATCAGATCGCGCTAATGTCAATCCGTTTTCTTCCATTTATTCCTATTCCAAGGCAAGGATTCAAGAATCCCTTAATCCAAATCAAGGAACTATTCATACGTTATTGAATCGAAATAAGGAATCTCAATCTTTGATAATTTTGTCATCATCCAATTGTTCTCGAACAGGCCCATTCAACGATGTAAAATCTCCCAATGTGATAAAAGAATCAATCAAAGAGGACCCCCTAATTCCAATAAGGAATCCGTTGGGCCCCTTAGGAACAGGCTTTCCAATTTATAATTTTGATTTATTTTCCGATTTAATAACCCATAATCAAATCTTGGTAACTAACTATTTGCAACTTGACAATTTAAAACAGATTTTTCAAATACTTAAATATTATTTACTGGATGAAAAAGGTAAAATTTATAATCCCTATTCGTGCAGTAACATCATTTTGAATCCATTCAATTTGAATTGGTATTTTCTGCATTACAATTGTTGTGAAGAGACATCTACAATCGTTAGTCTTGGGCAGTTTCTTTGTGAAAATGTATGTATAGCCAAAAAAGGGCCGCATTTAAAATCGGGTCAAGTTCTAATTCTTCAAGTTGACTCTGTGGTAATACGATCAGCTAAGCCTTATTTGGCTACTCCAGGAGCAACTGTTCATGGACATTATGGGGAAATCCTTTACGAAGGAGATACATTAGTTACATTTATATATGAAAAATCAAGATCTGGTGATATAACGCAAGGTCTTCCAAAAGTGGAACAGGTGTTAGAAGTGCGTTCGATTGATTCAATATCGATGAATCTCGAAAAGAGGATTGAGACTTGGAACAAATGTATAACAAGAATTCTTGGAATTCCTTGGGCATTCCTGATTGGTGCTGAGCTAACTATAGTGCAAAGTCGTATCTCTTTGGTTAATAAGGTTCAAAAGGTTTATCGATCCCAAGGGGTGCAGATACATAATAGGC